CCGGGTATTAACCTTATCAACTATCAAATCAATGGCGGGTTCTGTTTGGCACCTGAATCGGGCCGAACCAAATATTTGCCATTTGTCAGGCTATTGTTCTCTTGTTCCCTAGAACCTATGGAGTAAGACATCGATTTCTCAATAAGAGAAATTATGTTCATTGCATAATGGGTTCCTTTGAAAAGCGTTGGCGCACGTGTAAACGAGGTGCTCTACCTAACTGAGCTATAGCCCTTGTCATAGATATCTTAACATATAGATAATTTCTTGTCAAGATGAATATTCCATGATCCCACATGATAGTTCTCTGTTCCGTTTATTGTTGTTAACAGATTGGTATTGCTTAGAAATAATATTCTATCTATAATTCCCAAAGTGATGGGTCCTTTTTGGTGATAAATGACCTACTTAACTCAGTGGTTAGAGTATTGCTTTCATACGGCGGGAGTCATTGGTTCAAATCCAATAGTAGGTAGAACTTATTAGATACCGGAGTCAATGGTATCTAATAAGTTTTTCTACCCATCCTACTTTTTTTAGTTGTATCAGATTAGATTTGATTGTGTTCAATTAGCGGAATCAAAATGTAGTGTATAATGTATAATAAAATACTTTGATTTCTAAAGAACTTCTTTTGATTTTTTTTGATTGATGTATTGACTAGTAGGAAATAGCATTGATGGCCTCTACTCGTGTCCTAGCTCGTCTGAGAGCTAGATTTGCCTCAATTGCTTGTTTCTTACCCTCAGCCCTACTTAAGTTAGCTTCAGCTATTTCAAGAGCCTGTTGAGCTTCTTGAGGATCAATGTCAGTACTCATCTCCGCATCATTTCCTAAAATAGTGATCTCGTTATTACCTATTCTGGCGAAACCACCCATCAGAGCCACAGTTAACCATTGATCGTTAAGACGTATTCTCAAAAGACCTATATCTACGGCCGTGGCAATAGGGGCGTGGTTTGGTAATACGCCAATTTGTCCACTATTAGTAGATAAAATGATTTCTTTAACTTCTGAATCCCAAATAATTCGATTAGGAGTCAGTACACAAAGATTTAAGGTCATTTCTTCAATTTGCTCTCCTCTTCTAAGTTCATAGCTTTCGCGGTAGCTTCATCGATGTTACCCACCAAATAAAAAGCCTGCTCGGGAAGACCGTCTAATTCTCCGGAAAGGATCAGTTGAAATCCCCTAATAGTTTCTGCGAGACCAACATATTTTCCGGGAGAACCGGTAAATACTTCTGCCACGAAGAAGGGTTGTGATAAGAAACGCTCAATTTTTCGCGCTCTTGCTACAGTTAAACGATCCTCTTCGGATAATTCGTCTAACCCAAGGATAGCTATAATGTCCTGAAGTTCTTTGTAACGTTGTAAAGTTTGCTTAACTCTTTGCGCAGTTTCATAATGTTCCTCACCAACGATCCGAGGTTGTAACATAGTTGACGTTGAATCTAAAGGATCTACTGCTGGATAAATACCTTTGGCAGACAATCCCCTTGATAGTACGGTAGTAGCATCTAAATGTGCAAATGTCGTGGCAGGGGCTGGGTCGGTCAAATCGTCCGCAGGTACATAAACTGCTTGGATCGAAGTTATAGATCCCTCTTTTGTAGAAGTAATTCTTTCTTGCAAAGAACCCATTTCTGTACTAAGGGTAGGCTGATAACCCACTGCGGAAGGCATTCTCCCTAATAAGGCGGATACTTCGGATCCTGCTTGGACGAAACGAAATATATTGTCAATGAATAGAAGCACGTCTTGTTCATTAACGTCCCGGAAGTATTCCGCCATGGTTAGGGCAGTCAATCCAACTCTCATACGAGCTCCCGGCGGTTCATTCATTTGACCATAAACTAGAGCTACTTTTGAGTCTGTAATATTTTTTTCATTAATCACTCCAGATTCTTTCATTTCCATGTAGAGATCATTTCCTTCACGAGTACGTTCGCCTACTCCGCCAAATACGGATACGCCCCCATGAGCTTTGGCAATGTTGTTGATCAATTCCATGATGAGTACTGTTTTACCCACCCCAGCTCCCCCGAATAGCCCGATTTTTCCGCCACGGCGATAGGGAGCTAAAAGATCCACCACTTTAATTCCTGTTTCAAAGATTGATAATTTCGTATCTAACTGTATAAAGGCAGGTGCAGATCGATGAATAGGAGATGTTGTACCGGTGTCAACAGGACCTAAATCATCAACAGGCTCTCCAAGAACGTTGAAAATTCGTCCGAGAGTAGCTCCGCCGACTGGAACACTTAGAGGAGTTCCAGTGTCAATCACTTCCATCCCTCTCGTCAGACCATCTGTAGCACTCATAGCGACAGTTCTAACTCGATTATTTCCTAATAATTGCTGTACCTCACAAGTAACATTAATTTGCTGACCCGCAGTATCTCGACCCTTAACTACCAAAGCGTTATAAATATTAGGCATCCTGCCCGGGGGAAAAACGACATCCAGTACTGGACCAATAATTTGAGCGATACGTCCTCGGTTTTTTTCTTCGAGTGTAGAAACCGCAGGACCGGAAGTAGTAGGATTTATTCTCATAATCATAATTAAGGTGAAATATGTCAAAATTTTGGATGGAAGAGTACCGAATCAAAAATCAATGTCCGATAGCAAGTTGATCGATTAATTCAATAAGAAATAACTGGAGTTAGCATTCGATTTAGTCGGTATTACCCAAACGAATTCAATTCAATCGTTTACTCATTGAATGAGTAAATTTTCAAGCTCAACCAATCTTTTTTTTTTATCAAGTAGATAAATAAGAATTGTGAGTAAATGTGTTTATCATTATGCAAAATACCGTCTATATCTATGGATAATAGATAATATGGATAGACATGGAATTCGAACCCGAACTCCATTTATGATTCATTATTTGGATCTCACCACCCATTGTTCTTATTTTGCATATGAATTTCCGCCGATTTTTTTACACCTTTTCGTGGGTGAATTATGCCCATTTTTACATCTAGGATTTACATATATATACAACATATATCACTGTCAAGGGGGAATTTTTCTTAGTATTTATTAGATTAATAATAAGAAGGGGTTCAATTATAAACTTGCAAAACAAGGATTGGGTTGCGTCATATATATCAAAGAGTATACAATAATAATGTATTTGACGAATCAAATACATGGTCTAATAATGAACCATTTTAACATTGTAATTAGTTGCTAATATTAGTTGAATATTTTTTTGAAGGATTTTTGTCAAAGGTTTCATTTCATTCATTTACGCCTAATCCATATCGAGTAGACCTTGTTGTTGTGAGAATTCTTAATTCATGAGTTGTAGGGAGGGACTTATGTCACCACAAACAGAGACTAAAGCAAGTGTTGGATTCAAAGCCGGTGTTAAAGATTACAAATTGAATTATTATACTCCTGAATACCAAACCAAGGATACTGATATCTTGGCAGCATTCCGAGTAACTCCTCAACCCGGAGTTCCGCCTGAGGAAGCAGGGGCTGCGGTAGCTGCCGAATCTTCTACTGGTACATGGACAACTGTGTGGACTGATGGACTTACCAGTCTTGATCGTTACAAAGGACGATGCTACGGCATCGAGAAAGTTCTTGGGGAGGAGAATCAATATATTGCTTATGTAGCTTATCCTTTAGACCTTTTTGAAGAAGGTTCTGTTACTAACATGTTTACTTCCATTGTGGGTAATGTATTTGGTTTTAAAGCCTTACGAGCTCTACGTCTAGAGGATCTACGAATTCCCCCTGCTTATTCCAAAACTTTCCAAGGCCCCCCCCACGGCATCCAAGTTGAACGAGATAAATTGAACAAGTATGGTCGTCCCCTATTGGGATGTACCATTAAACCAAAATTGGGATTATCCGCAAAGAACTACGGTAGGGCGGTTTATGAATGTCTACGTGGTGGACTTGATTTTACCAAGGATGATGAAAACGTGAATTCCCAACCATTTATGCGTTGGAGAGATCGTTTCTTATTTTGTGCCGAATCAATTTTTAAATCGCAAGCCGAAACGGGCGAAATCAAAGGGCATTACTTGAATGCGACTGCGGGTACGTGTGAAGAAATGATGAAAAGAGCCATATTTGCTAGAGAATTGGGAACTCCTATCGTAATGCATGACTATCTAACCGGGGGATTCACCGCAAATACTAGCTTGGCTCATTATTGCCGCGACAACGGCCTACTTCTTCACATTCACCGCGCAATGCATGCAGTTATTGATAGGCAGAAAAATCATGGTATGCATTTTCGTGTACTAGCAAAAGCATTACGTATGTCTGGTGGAGATCATGTTCATGCTGGTACAGTAGTAGGTAAACTGGAAGGGGAACGTGAGATGACTTTAGGTTTTGTTGATTTATTACGTGATGATTTTATTGAAAAAGACCGAAGTCGTGGTATTTTTTTCACCCAAGATTGGGTCTCTATGCCGGGTGTTTTGCCCGTGGCTTCCGGGGGTATTCATGTTTGGCATATGCCTGCCTTGACCGAAATCTTTGGAGATGATTCTGTACTACAGTTCGGCGGGGGAACTTTAGGACATCCCTGGGGGAATGCACCGGGTGCAGTAGCTAATCGAGTGGCTTCAGAAGCATGTGTACAAGCTCGTAATGAGGGACGTGATCTTGCTAGTGAAGGTAATGTAATTATCCGTGAAGCTTGTAAATGGAGTCCTGAGCTAGCTGCCGCTTGTGAAGTATGGAAGGAGATCAAATTTGAATTCGACCCGGTAGATAAGATAGATAAGCTAGATAAAAAATAAGCACGTGGAATTAACTAATTCCCGTTTGTTCTCCTAATTGTTGCAATTAAACTCGGCCCAATCTTTTCCTTAAAAAAAAGGATTGAGCCGACTGCATAGAATAAAGAATGAGTATACTAAACTAAATGTACTATAATATAAAATATAATAAAATAATAATAGAAATAATAATATATAGTAAAATATATACTAGTGATATTTAGTATATAGATTATATAAAATCTAAATACAAGATCGAAGACTAAACAACCCCATACTCCTATTGTTTATTATTTGTTTATTATTAGATCCATAATTTATGGATACTTGGGATTTGCGGATCATTTTATATTCCGCAGTCTCAGGCCATAGATCAAGCCAGGGAAGGACTCTTTCTACTTATATCCTGTATATTGTCTTTTTCGTTCCATGTTACAATAGAAACATATTTATTATTATACGATACGAAATTATATGATAATGAACTCCTTATTTATTTTATAGGAAAAACCATTTATTTTCCTTGACTTGGAAATTTGTACATGACATAAGAGAGAAACCTTATATATAGATCGAAGTAATACTCCGGATTCCCAAAACAAAAAAAGAGAATCATTTCTTTTAATTCAATACTCATCCGTTGTTAGTTAACAACCCTAATGATTGGATCCGTATGCTTAATTCTGATAGGAAATAAAATAGTAAAATGATTATTCATCGAATGACTATTCATCTATTGTATTTTCATCAAATAGGGGGCGGGAAGGCTCTATGGAAAAAGAGTGGGTTAATTCGATGTTGTTTAACGAAAAATTAGAACATAGGTGTGGGCTAAGTAAATCAATGGGTATTTCTGATGCTATTGGACATACCAGTGGAAGCGACGAATCCGTTCTAAATGATACGGGGGAAAAAACTACTAATTGGAGTAATAGTGACAGTTATAGTTTCAGTAATGTTGATTGTTTATTTGATATCAGGAATATTTGGAGTTTGATCTCTGATGACACTTTTTTAGTTAGGAATAGTAATGGTGACAATTATTCTGTATATTTTGATATTGAAAATCAGATTTTTGAGATTGACAATGATAGTTCTTTTCTGAATGAACTAGAAAGTTTTTTTTCTAATTATTTGGATAGTGAGTCTAAAAGTAAGAATCACTACTATTATCCTTACATGTATGATACTCAATTTAGTTGGAATAATCACATTAATAGTTGCATTGATAGTTATCTTCGTTTTGAAGTCAGTATTAATAGTTCTCTTTCGGGCGGTACCAACAATTACAGTGACAGTTATCTTTATCATTTTATTTGTACTGAAAGTGTAAGTGGTAGTGAAAGCGAGAGTTCTAATATAAAAACAGATAGTGATGGCAACGATTTCAATATAAGAGAGGGCTCTAATGATATCGATATCGATATAAGTAAAAAATACAGACATTTATGGGTTCAATGCGAAAATTGTTATGGATTAAACTATAAAAAATTTTTTAGGTCAAAAATGAATATTTGTGAACAGTGTGGATATCATTTGAAAATGAGTAGTTTAGATAGAATCGAACTTTCGATTGATCTGGGCACTTGGGATCCTATGGATGAAGATATCGTCTCTATAGACCCTATTGAATTTCATTCAGAAGAAGAGCCTTATAGAGATCGTATAGATTCTTATCAAAGAAAGACAGGGTTAACTGAAGCTGTTCAAACAGGCATAGGTCAACTAAATGGTATTCCGATAGCCATTGGGGTTATGGATTTTCAGTTCATGGGAGGTAGTATGGGGTCCGCGGTCGGCGAGAAAATTACTCGTTTGATCGAATATGCTACTAATCGATCTCTGCCTGTCATTATTGTGTGTGCTTCGGGAGGAGCACGAATGCAAGAAGGAAGTTTGAGCTTGATGCAAATGGCTAAAATCTCTTCTGCTTCATATGATTATCAGTTAAATAAAAAGTTATTCTATGTATCAATTCTTACATCTCCTACAACTGGTGGAGTAACGGCAAGTTTTGGTATGTTGGGAGATGTTATTATTGCTGAACCAAATGCTTATATTGCATTCGCGGGTAAAAGAGTAATTGAACAAACATTGAATAAGACAGTACCCGAGGGTTCACAAGTGGCTGAGTATTTATTCCAGAAGGGCTTATTCGACCCCATCGTACCGCGTAATCCTTTAAAAGGCGTTCTGAGTGAGTTATTTCAACTCCACGGTTTCTTTCCTTTGAATCCAAATTCAACAAATGAAAATTAAAGTATAGCACTACATTCAATTATTTGTCTTGTAGCGAACAAGTATTTCTATATTTTTCATTGTAATCAAAAAAAACTTATGAAGAATAGTGTTTTCTTTGGTTACATAAGTTCTACTTGTAATATTGTAGTACGAGTCAGAAGTTTCGGATAATTATTTCTCTCTTTTCCTCCAGATCTGCTTTTTATCCTACCTCTATTCATAATTAGTAATCAGGAACCCTTTATCGGCCGAATAAAAGAGTAAATTTCTCCTTTCGAAGAATTGGGGAAAAGAAAATCAAAAGAATTTTCTCCGACCCTTTTTATTTTTATATATTAATATAGACAATAATGAAATTGAAATATATAACAAGAATGGATGAAATAAACATAATATAATATAACTAAGATATAGTTATATTATATAACTAATCATATCAAATATCGAAATATAGAAGATATATAGAATAGGAAGAAGTTATTTCTATATCCACTGAGAACCCTACTTTTTACTATGGAAAGAAAACCCCCTTGTCGGATCAGATTACTTAAAATGATAAAAAATCTAAAGTCGTGAACTCATAATAAAATAAACTCTTTAATAAAAAACTCCTTATACTCTTTATATATTATAATATATTTATTAGAAGTTCCATATTAGAAAGATAGAAAGAAGATAAGGGCGGGGGAAGAACAATAAATGAAATTTGATATGATACATATTCATGTAGAAAGGCAAAAGGATATACTTAATTTAGTTTTACGTTCCTTGCACTTATTAACTAATTAATATTATTTTTTATATTTATAATAGATATACGTATCATAAGATATCTTTATAATATAATAGGTATAAATATTAAATTCAAATCAGGGGAAACCATTCTATGACAGATCTTAACTTACCCTCCATTTTTGTGCCTTTTGTGGGCCTAGTATTTCCGGCAGTTGCAATGGCTTCTTTATTTCTTTATGTCCAAAAAAATAAGATTGTCTAGATCTGATGGTACCAAACCAAATCTCATCCATTTTTTTTTTAACACTAGATCATAATACAGATATTTATTTAGTGTATGTAATGATGGAACGATGCACGGCTCTTTCTGAACACAAATAAAAGAACTCTTATGCATACGGATACATGATATCTGTATAAATGCATGTCCATGCAATGCGGGTATGGCTGGTTAAAAAAAGATCGGCGAGTATTTTAAATAGAAAGTCAATGTATCTAACCAATTACTCCTAATGGTTCCCATCAAAATAGTGCTAGTTGATGAGAGTTACTTCGGGATCAAGAAGAATAAAGTCAAATTCATTTGGGTTATTCTCTCAATTCCAATCGAATGCAACTGGATCTAGTATAGTATGAACTGGCGATCAGAACATATATGGATAGAACTTATAACGGGGTCTCGAAAAACAAGTAATTTTTATTGGGCCTGTATCCTTTTTTTTGGTTCATTGGGATTCTTAGTGATTGGAACTTCAAGTTATCTTGGTAGAAATTTAATATCTGTATTTCCTTCTCAGGAAATCGTTTTTTTTCCACAAGGGATCGTGATGTCTTTCTATGGGATCGCAGGTTTATTCATTAGTTCCTATTTGTGGTGCACAATTTCGTGGAATGTAGGTAGTGGTTATGACCGATTTGATAGAAAAGAAGGAATAGTGTGTATTTTTCGTTGGGGATTTCCTGGGATAAATCGTCGCATTTTTCTCCGTTTCCTTATGGGGGATATCCAATCTATCAGAATGGAGGTTAAAGAGGGTCTTTATCCCCGTCGTGTCCTTTATATGGAAGTAAGAGGCCAAGGAGACATTCCCTTAACCCATACTGATAAGAATTTTACTCCACGAGAAATTGAACAAAAGGCTGCCGAATTGGCTTATTTCTTGCGAGTACCAATTGAAGTATTTTGAAATGAACCGAAGAATGCATTTTTTCTTAGCATGAGGAAAGGAACTTGCTAATTTTTTTTAATACAACTGAAGTTTCTTCAGAATATTCATTCGAACAAAACATATTTGATGAAATTTCTCCGTCCCGTTGCGAGGCGACCTACATACACATAGAAAAAAAAATGGGGAGAAAGTATACGGAACAACAAAACTATAAAAAAAAATTGTATATTACAAATTTTTGTGTGCGTATGGGGTTCAATTCCATTATACTAGTAAATCAAACGTCTAATTAAGTATGCATTCATCAAATATATCCGAACATTTAATTTAGTTCGTAATACGGAATTCATCTTTTTAGACCCAAGACTCAGAATTGATATGTTATTCCGGGATTGTAGTTAGGCGGTGAAACATTTCGCAATAATTAATTGATCCGGGGGGGATTGGGTTTTCTTTTTTTGTTCCGAAATCCGAATAATATTCGTTACTTCAAGTAGGTTTTTCGAGTATTCATCGAGAGAAAGGAACAAATGAAGATTCAATTAGTTCAAGGTTACCTAATTGATATATCTCTTGGAATCATATTTACTTAATTGTTTTTATTTTTTCATACAAAAAGAAAAAGGCCCTATTATATTTCTATATTCTTTCTAAATACAAATCCAAGGACTAAATTATTACACAAAAATAGGAATAGATTCATAGGTTCGATATCTTGTTTATAGAATTCATGCTTCAGAAAAATGAAAAAAAAGAAAACATTAAACTCCCTCCCCTATATTGTAGTTATAGTATTTTTGCCCTGGTGGGTTTCTCTCTCATTTAATAAAAGTCTGGAACCTTGGGTTACTAGTTGGTGGGATACCCGTCAATCTGAGATTTTTTTGAATGATATTCAAGAGAAAAATCTTTTAGAAAGATTTATAGAATTCGAAGAACTTTCCCTGTTGGACGAAATGATAGAGTACCCGGAAATACATACACAAAAACTTCGCATAGGAATACACGAGGAAACGGTACAATTGGTCAAAACACACAATGAATATTATCTCCATATTCTTTTGCATTTCTCGACAAATATAATATGTTTCGCTATTCT